CCGTATGGACAACCTAATATTCTTGCAGAATTTATAGCCGAACAATTAAAGAATAGAGTTTCGTTTCGAAAGGCAATGAAAAAAGCTATTGAATTAACTGAAAAAGCAGATACAAAGGGAATTCAAGTACAAATTGCAGGGCGTATCGACGGAAAGGAAATAGCACGTGTCGAATGGATCAGAGAAGGTAGGGTTCCCCTACAAACCATTCGAGCCAAAATTGATTATTGTTCCTATACAGTTCGAACTATCTATGGGGCATTAGGAATCAAAATTTGGATATTTGCAGACGAGGAATAATGGGCCTTTCGTTGTCTTTCTGTTCCATCCATCCGGCAATTGAATAAAAAATCACAAACTCGTTCATTTTTTTCCGTTCAATCAAAAAAATGAGAATTTTTTCGAATTCTTAATTCTATAGGGTTGAATAACAATTCGATTGACTCCATCTCCATATAATTGCTATGCTTAGTGTGTGACTCGTTGGTTTTTTATTTAGAGTTAGGTTAGGATTAAAAAACAAAGGGCCATCCCCTAGTATGAACTAATAACTATATAACTAATAACCAGCTCATTGCTTCGTATTATCTGGATCCAAGGAACCAGTCGCTATATGATGTATTGATCATATTGTTGTAGCAACTGAAGCATTTTTTTTTACATAAAAGAAAAATCAATCTATAAGGTTGTGAAGCAAAAACAAAGGGATATGGATAAATGGAGGGGTGAGAGAAAGAAAGAAAAAGAATAGCAATGATATATGATTCCAATATGTATGGTCTATGAACTATCTTATAAAAGGCAATGTAATAAAGCATTAATGTATTCGTCCATAATTAATAATTAGATTCGATGAATATGAATACAATTTATACGAAAAATAAAAAAGAATAAAGAGCGCCGAGTCAATAAAGACTGAGAAGATTGATTCAGGAACAAATTTTATTAGGAGCTCCATTGCAGAGTTCGGGCCTAGTCATTAATCGAGAAGCGATGGGAACGACAGAACCTGTGACTGAGGAAGATTCCCTTGAAAACGAATCCTAATGATTCATTGGGTGGGATGGCGGAACGAGCCAAGAACCAATTCATTTATTCTGATAGGTCATGGAACGCCCCTACGAATGAAAGGGATGTTGAAAGAGCAAATATTCGCCCGCGAAAGCCTTACTGGATTGCTAAGTTTTGGGCAATTCAATAAAAATAAATAAAATAAAGGTAAAAATAAATGAAGATTCATTAATTATAAAATGGAATTTATCATTTTATTTTATTCCTACGTGTACGTGACAGATTATATCTCAAAAAATTCCATGATTCATTATTCATTCAATTCAAAATATATACAATATTATTTAATCGTTTCATTCGCGAGGAGCTGGATGAGAAGAAACTCTCATGTCCAGTTCTGCAGTAGAGATGGCATTGAGAAACAACCATCAACTATAACCCCAAAAGAACCAGATTTCGTAAACAACATAGAGGAAGAATGAAGGGAATATCTTATCGAGGCAATCGAATTTGTTTCGGCGGATACGCCCTTCAGGCACTTGAACCCGCTTGGATCACATCTAGACAAATAGAAGCGGGGCGACGAGCCATGGCACGATATGCGCGTCGTGGTGGAAAAATATGGGTACGTATATTTCCAGACAAACCTGTTACAGTAAGGCCTACCGAAACACGTATGGGTTCGGGGAAAGGATCTCCCGAATATTGGGTATCCGTCGTTAAACCGGGTCGAATACTTTATGAAATGGGTGGAGTATCAGAAATTGTAGCCAGAGAAGCTATTTCTATAGCTGCGTCCAAAATGCCTATACGAACTCAATTCGTTATTGCGGGATAGGGATATGGAACGAAAGGAAAGGGGCCTTGTGATGAAAAAACCGCAGTTTTTTTATTTCTGGACAAACAATCTTTCTTCTTTTTTTCTTCGCCCTTTAGTTAGTTAGCATTGAAAGAAAAAAGAGAAAAATAATAAGAATGATATGATTCAACCTCAGACCTATTTAAATGTAGCGGACAACAGCGGGGCTAGAGAATTAATGTGTATTCGAATCATAGGAGCTAGTAATCGCCGATATGCTCATATTGGTGACGTTATTGTTGCTGTAATCAAAGAAGCAGTTCCCAATATGCCTCTACAAAGATCAGAAGTGATCAGAGCTGTAATTGTACGTACATGTAAAGAACTCAAACGTGACAATGGTATGATAATACAATATGATGACAATGCAGCAGTTGTCATTGATCAAGAAGGAAATCCCAAAGGAACTCGAGTTTTTGGTGCGATCGCTCGGGAATTGAGACAGTTGAATTTTACTAAAATAGTCTCATTAGCTCCTGAGGTATTATAAATAGATTCTAAATAAATACTAATAGATGAAAACATAATAAAACATAAAAAAAGGGAGGTTCATAGTAAGATATCTGAACTGAATTAGATTCCATTAATTAGTAGAATGCATTAGTAGATTGTTTCTCACGCATATACCTTTAATAATTCATGAAAAAAAAAGAGTAGAGCATGCTGATTATATAAAAACCCGGAGGCACCAATAATTATAGTTCATCATGGGTAGGGACACTATTGCCGAAATAATAACTTCTATACGAAATGCTGACATGGATAAAAAAGGAACGGTTCGAATAGCATCTACAAATATCACTGAAAACATTGTTAAAATACTTCTACGCGAAGGCTTTATCGAAAATGTGAGAAAACATCGAGTAAGCAAGAAATATTTCTTGGTTTCAACTCTGCGACATAGAAGGAATAGAAAAGGGCCATATAGAACTGTTTTAAAACGTATCAGCCGACCCGGCCTACGAATCTATTCCAACCATCAACGAATTCCTAGGATTTTAGGAGGAATGGGTATTGTAATTCTTTCGACTTCTCGAGGTATAATGACAGACCGAGAGGCTCGACTAGAAGGAATCGGGGGAGAAATTTTGTTATATATATGGTGATCTTTATGATCTACGAATTGCATCCGTAGGAAAACTTCCTATTTTTTTTTTGAAAAAAGAGGAAGGGTTGTCTAATATCACTCCTACTCCATGAGTTGATAATAAAAGGGGTTACCTGGAATGAAAGAACAAAAATGGATTCATGAAGGTTTAATTACTGAATCACTTTCCAATGGTATGTTTCGGGTTCGTAGTGACTTTTCAACATTCCTCTCGTTCGGATACAATCGGAGGTTAAAAATTTCAAGAGACTTATTTTCTTTTCTTCGAAGGAGTAGATTCAAAATTAAAATAAAATTAAGGAGAAACAAATATGAAAATTAGGGCGTCCGTTCGTAAAATTTGTGAAAAATGTCGACTGATCCGCAGGCGGGGACGAATTATAGTAATTTGTTTCAACCCGAGGCATAAACAGAGACAGGGATAATTTTTTTTTTAAGAGACTCTCCAAAGGACTCAATACACAAACAAATAAAGGACCCATTTTGACATGAAAATAAAATATACGTATATTTCTGACTCATATTTAGGAGATGATAAAATATGACAAAAACCATAACAAGAATTGGCTCACGTAGGAGTGGGCGCATTAGTTCACGTAAGACTGGACGTCGAATACCAAAAGGGGTTATTCATGTTCAAGCAAGTTTCAACAATACCATTGTAACAATCACAGATATACGGGGTCGGGTTGTTTCTTGGTCCTCCGCCGGTACTTGCGGCTTCAAGGGCACAAGAAGAGGGACGCCGTTTGCTGCCCAAACCGCAGCCGCAAACGCTATTCGTACAGTAGTAGATCAGGGTATGCAACGAGCAGAAGTTATGATAAAGGGTCCTGGTCTTGGAAGAGATGCAGCACTACGAGCCATTCGTAGAAGTGGTATACTATTAAGTTTTGTCAGAGACGTAACCCCTATGCCACATAATGGGTGTAGGCCTCCTAAAAAAAGGCGTATATAGAAATAAGAATTGAGAATTGAACGAATTTCAAGAGAAAGAAATGATTAAATGATCGGATCAAATAATATGACTATGTTTCGAGAAGAAGTAGCAGTATCTACTCGGACACTACAGTGGAAGTGTGTTGAATCAAGAGAAGACAGTAAGCGTTTTTATTATGGACGTTTTATTCTGTCTCCGCTTATGAAAGGTCAAGCTGATACAATAGGCATTGCGATGCGAAGGGCTTTGCTTGGAGAAATAGAAGGAACATGTATTACACGCGCAAAATCTGAAAAGATACCACATGAATATTCTACCATAGAAGGTATTGACGAATCCGTACATGAAATTTTAATGAATTTGAAAGAAATTGTATTGAAAAGTAATCTGTATGGAACTCGCGACGCATCTATTTGCGTCAAGGGTCCTGGATATGTAACTGCTCAAGACATCATCTCACCACCTTCTGTGGAAATCGTTGATACTACACAGCATATAGCTAGCCTGACGGAACCAATTGATTTTTGTATTGGATTACAAATCGAGAGTAATCGAGGATATCGTATGAAAACACCAAATAACGCTGAAGAAGGAAGTTATCCAATAAATGCTGTATTCATGCCTGTTCGAAATGCAAATCATAGTATTCATTCTTATAGTAATGGGAATGAAAAACAAGAGATACTTTTTCTCGAAATATGGACGAATGGAAGTTTAACTCCTAAAGAAGCACTTTACGAAGCCTCCCGTAATTTGATTGATTTATTTATTCCGTTTCTACATGCAGAAGAACAAGATCAAAATGTAGAGGACAATCAAAATAGGGTTACTTTACCCTTTTTCACTTTTCATGATGGATTGGATAAACTAAGAAAAAAAAAAGAAATCGAATTGAAATGTTTTTTTATTGACCAATTAGAATTGCCTTCGAGGACCTATAATTGCCTCAAAAGGTCCAATATACATACATTATTAGACCTTTTGAATAAGAGTCAAGAAGATCTTATGAAAATTGAACATTTTCGCATAGAAGATGTAAAACAGATATTGGTCATTATACAAAAACATTTCGTAATTGATTT